GCAGGGCGACGAGCAATGACACGAAATGCCCGCCGTGGTGGAAAAATATGGGTACGTATATTTCCAGACAAACCCGTTACAGTAAGACCTGCGGAAACACGTATGGGGTCGGGTAAAGGATCTCCCGAATATTGGGTAGCTGTTGTTAAACCAGGTAGAATACTTTATGAAATGGGTGGAGTAGCAGAAAATATAGCTAGAAAGGCTATTTCAATAGCGGCATCCAAAATGCCTATACGAACTCAATTCATTATTTCGTGATAGAAACGTATAACCAAAAGAAAGAGTTCTTGGAATAAAAAAGCAATTGCAGGTTTCGTTTCTTTTTTTTTTTTAGCCCCTTTTGTTTTGCATTGAAAGAACAGATAAAAAAATGATATGATTCAACCCCAGACCTATTTGAATGTAGCAGATAACAGCGGGGCCCGAGAATTGATGTGTATTCGAATACTAGGAGCTAGTAATCGCCGATATGCTCATATTGGTGATGTTATTGTTGCTGTGATCAAAGAAGCAGTACCAAATATGCCCCTAAAAAGATCGGAAGTGATCAGAGCTGTAATTGTACGTACTTGTAAAGAACTCAAACGCGATAATGGTATGATAATACGATATGATGACAATGCTGCAGTTGTCATTGATGAAGAAGGAAATCCAAAGGGAACTCGAGTTTTTGGTGCGATCGCCCGAGAATTAAGAAAGTTAAATTTTACTAAAATAGTGTCATTAGCCCCTGAAGTATTATAAGATAAGAACATCATCATCATATAGAGTTATATTATAAGTTATAGTAGAGTATTTTGAATGATTAATAGATTGTGTCTCACGTATATACCTTTAATAATGTTACTTCATAACAAAAAATATCATGTTTATTATATCCAAATTTTTAGGAACCCCAAATTTTAGTTCATTATGGGTAGGGACACTATTGCTGACATAATAACCTCTATACGAAATGCTGACATGCATAAAAAAGTAACGGTTCGAATATCATCTACTAGCATCACTGAAAGCATTGTAAAAATACTTTTAAGAGAAGGTTTTATAGAAAACGTGAGAAAACATCGGGAAAACAACAAAGATTTTTTGGTTTTAACCCTACAACATAGAAGAAATAGGAAGGGGCCATCTCAAACTATTTTAAATTTAAAACGGATAAGTCGACCTGGTCTACGAATCTATTCTAACTATCAAAGAATTCCTAGAATTTTAGGTGGTATAGGGATTGTAATTATTTCTACTTCTCGAGGTATAATGACAGACCGAGAAGCTCGATTAGAAGGAATCGGCGGAGAAATCTTGTGTTATATATGGTAATCCTTCGACTATCAAAATTAGATACGAAATTGACTATTTGTGAAAAAAAAAAAGAGAAAGAGTTATCTAATATCACTCCTCCTCCATTAGTTGATATTTCAAGGGGGTTTTACCTGGAATGAAGGAACAAAAATGGGTTCATGAAGGTTTAATTACTGAATCACTTCCCAACGGTATGTTCCGGGTTCGTTTAGATAATGAAGATCTGATTCTAGGTTATGTTTCAGGAAGGATCCGACGTAGTTTTATACGGATACTACCAGGAGATAGAGTCAAAATTGAGGTAAGTCGTTATGATTCAACCCGAGGGCGTATAATTTATAGACTCCGCAACAAAGATTCAAACTCGAACGATTAGGTGATTTTAGATTACTTTTGGGGAGATACAATTCGAGATTTAAAATTAAATTTCAAGAAACTTATTTTCTTCCACTAAGTAAATTAGGAATTAAGTTTAAGTTAAGGAATGCAAAATATGAAAATTAGGGCCTCTGTTCGTAAAATTTGTGAAAAATGTCGACTGATCCGTAGGCGGGGACGAATTATCGTAATCTGTTCCAACCCAAGACATAAACAAAGACAAGGATAATTTTTCTAAAAAGAACTCCCTAAAGGACCCCAAATGTACAAAAAAAATAAAAGATCTGTTTTAACATGAAATGGATATATCCATATATCTCTGACTCATATTTATGAGATAATAAAATATGGCAAAACCTATACCAAGAATTGGTTCACGTAGGAATGGACGTATTGGTTCACGTAAAAGTACACGTAGACTACCAAAGGGAGTTATTCATGTTCAAGCAAGTTTCAACAATACAATTGTGACTGTTACAGATGTACGGGGTCGGGTTGTTTCTTGGTCCTCGGCCGGTACTTGTGGATTCAAGGGTACAAGAAGAGGGACACCATTTGCTGCTCAAACAGCAGCAGGAAACGCTATTCGTACAGTAGTCGATCAAGGTATGCAACGAGCAGAAGTAATGATAAAAGGTCCTGGTCTAGGAAGAGATGCAGCATTACGGGCTATTCGTAGAAGTGGTATACTATTAAGTTTCGTACGAGATGTAACCCCTATGCCCCATAATGGCTGTAGACCTCCTAAAAAAAGACGTGTGTAAAAATAAAGATTGAAGCGATTTCAAGAGAAATAAATGATTCAATGATCTCATAAAAT